AGTTGTTAGAATCAATAGGTCTTCAAATAGGTCATTTGAAAAAAAGTAAACCCTTCTTATTGGATGACTACCATACTTCCCAAAAATCTAAATTATTGATCAATGGAGGACCAATATCACCATTTTTGTTCAATAAGATACCAAATAGGATGACGGATTGCTATTTCTCAATGATATCCCACGGTCAAGACAATTGGTGGAATCCCGTGAAACCGTTTCATAGAAGTTCATTGATATCCTCTTTTTATAAAGCAAATCGATTGCGATTCTTGAATAATCCATATTATTTAGGCTTCCATTTTAACACAAGATTCTCTTTTTATGTGGAAAAGGCCTGTATCAATAATTATGATTTTATGTATGGACAATTCCTCAATATCTTGTTCAGTCGAAACAAAATATTTTCTTTGTGCGGCGGTAAAAAAAAACATGCTTTTTTGGAGAGAGATATTATTTCACCAATCGAATTACAGGTATCTAACATATTAATACCTAAGGATTTTCCACAAAGTGGTCACGATAGAACTATTTATTCGATCGCAGACATTTCTGGAACACCTCTAACAGAGGAAGAAAAAGTCCATTTTGAAAGAATTGATTGTCAACCTCTTTCAGATATGAATCTACCTGATTCAGAAAGGAAGAACTTGCATAAGTATCTCAAATTCAATTCCAACATGGGTTTGATTCAAACTCCATATTCTGAGAAATATTTCCCATCCGAAAAGAGGAAAAAACGCAGTCCTTATGTAAAAAAATCCCTTGAGAAAGGGGAGATGTATAGAACCTTTCAAAGAGATAGTCTTTTTTCAACTCTCTCAAAATTGAATCGATTCAAAAGATATATACCATGGTTACTTACCTCCACAGGGCGCAAAAATCTAAATTTAATGTTTTTAGATACTTTTTCAGACCTAGGGCCGATACTAAGTAGTAGTAAAAAATTTCAAAAATTTATATCCATTTTTCATGATATTATGCATGGCTCAGATATATTATCGGGAATTATTCAGAAAAAATTGTGTCTTTCACAATGGAATCTGATAAGTGAGATTTCGAGTAAGTCTTTCCATAATGTTCTGCGCGAAGAAATTATTGATCGAAATAATGAGTCACCATCGACACATTTCAGATCGCTAAATATTCAGGAGTTCCTCTATTCAATCCTTTTCCTTCTTCTTGTTACTGGATATCTCATTTTTACACATCTTCTCTTTGTTTCTCGATTGTATGGTGAGTTACAGACAGAATTCCAACAGGTCAAATCTTTGATGATTCCATCCTACATGATTGAGTTGCGAAAACTTCTGGATAGGTATCCTACACCGGGACTTAATTCTTTCCGGGTAAAGAATTTCTTTCTAGTTGCTCTCGAACAATTAGCAAATTTGATAGAAGAAAGACGAGGTTCTGCTTCTGGCAGCAACATGCTATCTAAGAAGAAAGTTTTTAATCTCATCGATCTCATAAGTATTATACCAAATCCCATCAATCGAATAGCTTTTTCGAGAAATACTAGACATCTAAGTCATACAAGTAAATTGATATATTCCTTCATAAGAAAAAGAAAAAACGTAAATAGTGATTGGATTGATGATAAAATAGAATCCTGGATCTCGAAGAGTGATTTGATTGCTGATAAAGAAAGAGAATTCTTGGTTCAGTTCTCTACCTTAACGGCAGAAAAAGGGATTGATCAAATTCTATTGAGTCTGACTCATAGTGATCATTTATCAAAGAATAACTCTGGTTATCAAATGATTGAACAACCGGGAACAATTTACTTACGATATTTAATTGACATTCATAAAAAGGATCTAATGAATTATGAGTTCAATCCATCTTGCTTAGCAGAAAGACGGATATTCCTTGCTCATTATCAGACAATCACCAATTCTCAAAACCCGTGGGGGGCTCGTGCTAGTAGTTTTGATTTCCCATCCAATGCGAAACCCTTTTCGCTCCGCTTAGCCCAACCCCTTGGAGGGGGTATTTTAGTGATTGGTTCTATAGGAACTGGACGATCCTTTTTGGTCAAATACCTAGCGAAAAACTCTTATGTTCCTTTCATTACAGTATTTCTGAACAAGTTCCTGGATAACCATCCTAAGGGTATTAATATTGATGAGAAGAATAGTGAAGAGAAAATTTTTGATGATAGAGAGGGTACCATTTACAGTCTTTTACCTAGTAACGAGAATCTGGATAGTAACTATAATTATGATAGTGATGATAGTGAGGATTTCGACCGTGACCTTGATAGGAAGCTCAAGTTTATAACTATAAAAGATGTGCTACCTAGGGATCTGATACCGGAAATAGACCGATTTTTGATCACCCTTCAATTCGAATTAGCAAAAGCAATGTCTCCTTGTATAATTTGGATTCCAAACATTCATGATCTGAATATGAATGAGTCAAATGACTTATCCCTCGGTCTATTCGTGAACTATCTCTCTAGGGATAGTAAAAGATGTTCCACTAGAAAGATTCTTGTTATTGCTTCAACTCATATTCCCCAAAAAGTCGATCCCGCTCTAATCGCTCCAAATAAATTAAATACATGCATTAAGATACGAAGGCTTCTTATTCCACAACAACGAAAGCACTTTTTTACTCTTTCATATACAAGGGGATTTCACTTGGAAAAGAAAATGTTCCATACTAATGGATTTGGGTCCATAAGGATGGGTTCCAATGTACGAGATCTTGTAGCACTTACCAATGAGGCCCTATCAATTAGTATTATACAAAAGAAATCTATAATAGACACTAATATAATTAGATCTGCTCTTCATAAACAAACTTGGGATTTGCGATCTCAGATAAGATCGGTTCAGGATCATGGGATCCTTTTCTATCAGGTAGGGAGGGCTGTTTCACAAAATGTACTTCTAAGTAATTGCTCCATAGATCCTATATCTATTTATATGAAGAAGAAATCATGTAACGAGGGGGATTCTTTTTTATACAAATGGTACTTCGAACTTGGAACAAGCATGAAGAAATTAACGATACTTCTTTATCTTTTAAGTTGTTCTGCCGGATCGGTCGCTCAAGACCTTTGGTCTCTACCGGAATCTAAGGAAAAAAATGGGATCACTTCTTATAGACTCGTTGAGAATGATTCTGATCTACTTCATGGCATATTAGAAGTAGAAGGCGCTCTAGTAGGATCCTCACCCACAGAAAAAGATTGCAGTCAGTTTGATAATGATCGAGTGACATTGTTTCTTCGGCCCGAACCAAGGAATCCCTTAAATATGATTAAAAATGGATTTAATTCTATCGTTGATCAGAGATTTCTCTATGAAAAATATGAATCGGAGTTTGAAGAAGGGGGAGGAGTCCTCAATCCGCAACAGATAGAGGAGGAATTATTCAATCACATAGTTTGGGCCCCTAGAATATGGCGCCCTTGGGGCTTTTTATTTGATTGTATCGAAAGATCCAATGGATTGGGATTTCCCTATTGGGAGGGGTCATTTCGGGACAAGCAGATCATTTATGATGAAGAGGAAGAGGATAAGCTTCAAGAGAACGATTCGGAGTTCTTGCAGAGTGAAATTATGCAGTACCAGACACGAAATAGATCTTTCAAAGAGCAAGGCATTTTTCGAATAAGCCAATTCATTTGGGAACCCGCGGATCCACTCTTTTTGCTATTCAAAGATGATACTTTTGTTTCTGTGTTTTCACATCGAGAATTCTTTGCAGATGAAGAGATGTCAGAGATACTTCTGACTTCCCAAACAGAAAAAGATTATTGGAAATATATAAATCAACCCTGGTTTATGAAGAATACACAAGAAAAGCATTTTGAATTGTTGATTCATCGACAGAGATGGCTTAGAACCAATAGTTCATTATCGACTGGATTTTTCCGTTCTAATACTCTATTGGAGAGTTATCAATATTTATCAAATCTTTTTCTATCTAATGCAACGCTATTGGATGACATGACAAAGACATTGTTGAGAAAACAATGGCTTTTCCCGGACGAGATGGTTGTTGCTATCTCTTCCAATAACGAATCTTTGGTTTAACCGAATAACTAAATAAAATAGATACTTTCTTTCTCTTCGTCTCAAATTGATATTTAAATTGATATTTAGGGGATCTTCTCAATTGAAACATCCCCTAATATCAATCAATAATAAACATTCTTGTTGACTGAGACTAACTCTAATTGTCTTGTTCTGAAGTAAACAAAGAGATCTACGGGATGGTTTGTCCTATTCAGATATTCAGGACCAATAAGTACTGAATTCTCTTTATAGGTCCTGACGAAAGGAAAAGGAAGGTTGGCATGCCAACAGGCGTCTATTATGGAATTAACCCGACCTCAGAGTATAGTACCCACTTTTTGGAATGTCCGGGGCAAAAGTCATTGATTGAATAGGTAAGTCGCCAATCTCTAAAACAGACTATGTAATGTCCTTTATCCGTTGGTTTACAGGTGGTCATTTTACTAGGCGTTTCTATTGTAACCCTGTGTGATTCCTGTTCAAGCATATAATTGGGCGGGTGCAGGGCGGACTTTTTCAAAACGGACTCTCCATTCATTAGATCCAGAAAATCATCAAAATTTTGTGACCTGCTGGCGAACTTATTCCAATTCAATAAGAAATCTCAATATTATGCCTTGAAGAGGACTCGAACCTCCACGCTGTTTAGCACGAGATTTTGAGTCTCGCGTGTCTACCATTTCACCACCAAGGCATCTTCAAAGTGAATTGTATTCCATAAATATGATATCTATTTAGTCTTATGTATGGAATACATGAAAAAAGTGGAATTTGAAAGTTTTTTTATTGATCGGTCCTGTCATATAGGCCCGAGTCGGACATCCAATTGGTTCGATTTGAATTATTCGAAAAATAGAGATATTATATATTTATATTAGATATTCGTTATATATTTATTAGATATTCGTTATATATTCGATAAAAAGTGGACAATCAAACCTATTTTTGGCTTCAATTTCAATAGAAAGAAGC